CCCGAATGGTCTAAGGATTTCGAAAATTGGAGTAAGGAAAGGCATGTTAAATGTACTTGCGACGGTGTTCAATTATCTGAAAAAGATTTGCCAAAAGACTGGTTAACCGCAGGTATTCAGATAAAGATTCTATTTCCTTTCTATCTGAAGCCTTGGTATAGATCAAAACTAAAATCACCTCAAATAGATGGACTTAAAAGGAAAAAGACAAAAAAAAAAAAGAAGTTTTGTTTTTTAACTGTGTGGGGAAAGACAACTGAACAGCCTTCTGGGCCGCTCCAAAAAAAACCTTCGTTTTTTTTACCTATTTTTAAAGAGCTCATAAGAAAAATTTTAAAATTGAAAACAAATTTGTTTTTTTATTTCAAAATGTTGAAAGAAAGAAAAAAATGGATTAACAAAGGTGTTCTCTTTATAACCAGACTAATAAATGGCCCCTCAAAAAAGAATCAAATTATTTTATTTGGGTTAAGTGAAATAGATGAATGGGGGGAAACTAAAAATGAAAAAAATTTGATAAAAACTAATGAGATAATTTACGAATCGCCTATTCCAACTCTACCTAAAACTTGGACAAAAGATTCGCTAACAGAAAAAAAAATGAAAGATCTGAATACTCGCACACGTACAATAAGAAATCGACTAGAACAAATTATAAAAGATAAGACAAACGAATTTGGAACTACTCAGAGAAAAAATAAGTTTAACAAAAAAAGTAATATCATCAAAAGATTAGCATATCAAATTACTCGATTAAGCTTTAACTCTCATTATTTTAGCCAAGTTTTCATTGAAAGAATATATAGTCAGAACCTGCTAGGCCCTATTAGTAGAATAATAATGAAAGCAAAACTTATTTTTTCTTTTGAATCCGGAAAGAAAAAAATGGATAACTATATTTACAAGAATGAAGCAAAAAAAAAAGTAATTCACTTTCAAAAGTCATTTTTTTATATCTCTATTAGTAATAAAAATTCAAAACCCAAAAATGACTTAACTTCTTTATCACAAGCATATGTAGTATATAAATTATCCCAAAATCAAGCTATTAACTTAGACATTAAATCCGCCCTTCAATATCATCAAACATCTCTTGTTCTTAAGGATGAAATAAAGGGTTATTCTTTTGGAGTCCAAGATAGAGCAGAATTAATGCTTCTGAATTATGGAAGAAATCACTGGAAAAATTGGTTACGGGATCACTATCAATATAATATTTCTCATATTAGATGGTCGGGATTGGTACCAAAAAAATGGAAAAAAAAACTGAATCACAACTCTAGTAGACAAAATCAAAATTTAGATGAAAAAGAAAATTATTATGAATTAGCTTCATTATCAAAGCGGAAGCAGAATCTAAAAAAAAACTATCAATATGATCTCTTATCATATAAATCTATTAATTATGAAAATAAGAAGAACGCATATATTTCTATTTTACCTTCAAAAGTAAACAATAACCAAAAAATTTCCTATAATTACAACACCGATAAAAGAAAATTGTTTAGGTTAGGAGGTAATAATTATCTAGGCGAAGGTGCTATTCTGGGTATGGAGAAACAGCCTTATTTTGATTCCGAAATGCTCTACTTTTGTCTTAGAAAAAGGGTTGATATTGAAACCTGGATACAGGCCAATATCAAGAATACTAAGACAATGAATTATCAACTAATTGAAAAAATGGATAAGAGAAGCTTTTTTAATTGGCTGGGACTGAACAAAGAATTTCCTATTTTGAATCTCGAACTTTGGTTCTTACCCGAATTGATACTCCTTTATAATACATATAAACTAAAACCATGGATCATACCAATAAAATCACTTTTTATTGAAAAAAAGAATATCGCTTTAAAGAAAAAACCTCATTTTTTTATAGCATCTAATGAATTAGAAAATAGAAATGAAGAAAAAAGAAAGGTATACCCACGGAATCTTGGGTCTGTTCTATTAAAACAAGAAGACGGTGGTTCAGACTATGGTGCGGAATCCGATATCAAAAATCGGATAACTGAAAGCACTATGGACGAAGACCTCGATTTCTTCCTAACAAGACATTTGATTGTTCAATTGAGGTGGCCCTATTCTTATGAGATAAGCGTATTGAAAAATATCAAAGTATATTGCCTCTTGCTTAGTTTGAGAAATCCAAGAGAAAGCGCTCTATCTGCTATTCAAACAAGAGAAATGAAGCTGGATATAGTGCCGAATTTTAAGTATGTTACAGAATGGCTACAAAAGGGAGTATTTTTTATCGAGCCAGTTCGTCTGTCTGTAAATAATTCCGGACAATTTCTTATGTATCAAACACTACGTGTTTCTTTGGTTCAGAAGAAGAAATCCAAAACGAATGAAAGGTATCGAGAAAACATTTATTTTTCAAAATCAATTGCAAAACAGCAAAAAAACATTGGAAATAGAGACATAGAAAATAAAAATTATGGTTTACTTGTTCTTGAAACTCTTTTATCGCCGAGACATCGAAGAGAGTTAAGAATTCGAATTTCTTTCAATTCAAAAAAAAATAAAGGTATAGATCTAAATAGGGTATTTTCCAGCGAAAACAGTGTTAAAATTTATGGTCATTTTTTGTTTGAAAGCTACTGTCTTGATCGATTAAAATTTTTTGTTTGGCCGAATTGTCGATTAGAAGATTTAGCTTGTATGAATCGCTATTGGTTTAATACTAATAATGGGAGTTCTTTCAGTATGTTAAGAATAAATATGTATCCATAATCCATAATTCGAAAATTAGAAATGTATGATAAGCTATTTTTCTATATTATGTCCTGTAACCCACCTTCTATATTCAAATAAATAAAAAACAAACACACAAAGAAACAGACGTGGATACGTATTATCTTGCATTGTATTCGAATACATGAATAGTAATTCACTGATTATCAATTATTAATTAATTCAATCTATAAATGAATCAAAAGATTTTTATTATTTTAAGTTAAATTTTAAATATCTTTTATGTTATAAGTTCCACATTATATTATATTATTATTACTGATCCGTAAAATTCATATCATATTTTTAAAAGGTTGGAGAAGATTTGCTTTTATGGTAAAAAATTCATTTTTCTCAGTTATTTCACAAGAAGAAGAAAAAAAAGAAGAAAGCAAGGGATCCGTTGAATTTCAAGTAGTTAATTTCACTAATCAAATCCGAAGACTTACTTCACATTTGGAATTGCACAAAAAAGATTATTTATCTCAAAGGGGTCTAAAAAAAATTCTGGGGAAACGCCAACGTCTGTTGGCTTATTTGTCAAAAAAAAATGGAATACGTTATAAAGAATTAATTGATCGATTGGATATTCGGGAGCCAAAAAGTCGTTAATTTCAAGAACGTAACTTTTATTTTTTAATTTATTCGTTATTGGATCATGAATTTCTTTTTGTTTTTTTTGCAATTCCTGGAAAAATAAATCAAGGAAAACCTATGAATGTACCAGTTATAAGAAATGACCTTATGATAGTAAGTATGGGTCCTCACCACCCATCAATGCACGGCGTTCTTCGACTCATCATTACTCTAGATGGTGAAGATGTTGTTGACTGTGAACCAATATTAGGGTATTTGCACAGAGGAATGGAAAAGATTGCAGAAAATAGAACAATTATACAATATCTACCTTATGTAACGCGTTGGGATTATTTGGCTACTATGTTCACCGAAGCCATAACCGTAAATGCGCCGGAACAGTTAGGCAATATTCAAGTACCTAAAAGAGCCAGCTATATCAGAGTAATTATGTTAGAATTGAGTCGTATAGCTTCTCATTTATTATGGCTTGGCCCTTTTATGGCAGATATTGGTGCACAAACTCCCTTCTTCTACATTTTCAGAGAACGAGAATTAATTTATGATCTGTTCGAGGCTGTTACCGGTATGAGAATGATGCATAATTATTTTCGTATCGGAGGAGTAGCGGCCGATTTACCATATGGTTGGATAGATAAATGCTTTGATTTCTGCGACTATTTTTTAACCGGAATTTCAGAATATCAAAAACTTATTACACGCAATCCTATTTTTTTAGAACGGGTTGAGGGAGTAGGAATTTTGAGTAGAGAGGAAGCACTAAATTGGGGCTTATCAGGGCCAATGCTCCGAGCTTCCGGAATACAATGGGATCTGCGTAAAGTTGATCGTTATGAGTGTTACGATGAATTTGACTGGGAAGTCCAATGGCAAAAAGAAGGAGATTCGTTAGCTCGTTATTTAGTAAGGATCAGTGAAATGGAGGAATCTATCAAAATTATTCAACAAGCTCTGGAAGGAATTCCAGGGGGCCCCTATGAAAATTTAGAAATACGCTGTTTTGATAAAGTAGACGATCCCCAATGGAATGATTTTGAATATCGTTTTATAAGTAAAAAGACCTCTCCCACTTTTGAATTAGCGAAACAAGAACTTTATGCGAGAGTCGAAGCCCCAAAGGGAGAATTGGGAATATTTCTGCTAGGAGATGCAAATATTTTTCCTTGGAGATGGAAAATTCGCCCACCGGGTTTTATCAATTTGCAAATTCTTCCTCAGTTAGTTAAAAGAATGAAATTGGCTGATATTATGACGATACTAGGTAGTATAGATATCATTATGGGAGAAGTTGATCGTTGAAATGATAATTGATACAACAGAAGTACACGATATCAATTCTTTTTCAAAATTGGAATCCTTAAAAGAGGTGTATGAGACCCTATGGATGTTTATCCCTATTTTGACTCTTGTAGTGGGAATCACAATAAGTATACTAGTTATTGTGTGGTTAGAAAGAGAAATTGCTGCAGGGCTACAACAACGTATTGGACCTGAATATGCCGGACCTTTTGGAATTCTCCAAGCTCTAGCAGATGGTACAAAACTACTTTTCAAAGAAAACCTTCTTCCATCTAGAGGCGATACTTATTTATTCACTATCGGACCATCCATAGCAGTCATATCAATTCTATTAAGTTATTCAGTAATCCCTTTTGGTTATCGTCTTGTTCTAGCCGATCTCGATATTGGTGTTTTTTTATGGATCGCTATTTCAAGTATTTCTCCAATTGGCCTTCTTATGTCAGGATATGGATCGAATAATAAATATTCTTTTTTAGGTGGTTTACGAGCTGCTGCTCAATCCATTAGTTATGAAATACCATTAACTCTATGTGTGTTATCAATATCTCTACGTGCGATTCGTTGAGACATTTTCCCTAGTTTCTTTATCGTTGGAAAGAAATTGCCTTAATGACGGAAATCAATTCATTTTTTTGTTCTTCAACTTGAATGATGAACACAATCAGATAGTTCTATGAGTGAAAGAAAACTGCTTAGAAATTTGCAGTAAAAAAAGTAAGTCTCATTTCCTATGTACAAGGATTAAATGTAAACATAAGCATTGTTTACCCCAAGATTGGTTGATTTATCATCCTGACTTGAAGCGGGTTTAAAAAACTTGATGTGGTTTTTACTATCGTTTGGATCTATATTCCCATTTAAGAATAAGTTGATAAAAACTAAGTGGGTGGTTTAGAAACACCAAGGTACACAAAGGATTAGTAATAGAGATTATGCAAATTACACAAAGTAGCATTGTCGCATAATAAAGAATGCCCATTGGGTCTTTAAATTGGTAGAAATGATAAGGTAGTACTTCCCATGATTCCGATCCAGAGTATGCCCCTACCCACTTAAACACAAAAACTATCAGGAACGAAAGAATCCTTTTTTAAAGTACCCCACCTGTTTATGTTTTGAGAAAGAAGAATAGGAATGAACAAAAAAAAATTAATTACAAGAAAAAAAGATCGATCTTTTTTTCTTGTAATTAATTGCTATTAGTATATAAGCCATCTATTTTAGAGATAAAAGTTCTCGAACAATTGAGAAGTTAATGGAATATTAATTATTTTTCGTAATCGAAAATGGCTGGGTTGAAATATTTCTATAATATTATAATAATACTAAAAATATTACTAAAAAGAGTATTTTATTGCCGGATTAAGTTATTACTCAAAAAATAAAAAATTGAAATAAAGGATGAGATTAATTCAGAAATGCTATTTTTAGAGCAGACGGAATTACATTGGCCTAATTCAGGACTTTTTTAATCGACTTTGACTCTATCTAGCATACAAATATATCAGGTTAAATTTAAATAATACTAACCCAGTCCTTAAATTTCTTTAAGCTCCTCGAGGAGCCGTATGAGGTGAAAATCTCATGTACGGTTCTGTAATAGCGAGAGTGACAGTAATGTTATCACCGACTATGATTATCTAACAGTTCAAGTACAGTTGATATAGTAGAAGCGCAATCAAAATATGGTTTGTGGGGGTGGAATTTGTGGCGTCAACCTATAGGGTTTATCGTTTTTCTAATTTCTTCCCTCGCAGAATGTGAGAGGTTACCCTTCGATTTACCAGAAGCAGAAGAAGAATTAGTAGCCGGGTATCAAACCGAATATTCAGGTATAAAATTTGGTTTATTTTATGTTGCTTCCTATCTAAATCTATTAGTTTCTTCATTTTTTGTAATAGTTCTTTACTTAGGTGGTTGGAATTTGTCTATTCCATATATATTCTTTCCTGAACTTTTTGAAAAAGCAGGCGGAGTCTTTGGAACGATACTGGGTATTTTTATTACATTAGTTAAAACTTATTTGTTTTTGTTCATTCCTATTACAACAAGATGGACTTTACCTAGGCTGAGAATGGACCAATTATTAAATCTTGGATGGAAATTTCTTTTACCTATTTCTCTCGGTAATCTATTATTAACAACTTCTTCTCAACTCCTTTCGCTCTAACTATCCGAGTTTCTACTTAGCCTTATTTGAAACAAGAGAAGGAAAAAACCATAAAATTATTCATATCTATTCACTCTATGTTCCCTATGGTAACTGGGTTCATCAATTATGGTCAACAAACAGTACGAGCGGCAAGGTACATCGGTCAAGGTTTTATGATTACCTTATCCCACGCAAATCGTTTACCTGTAACGATTCACTATCCGTATGAGAAATTGATTCCATCGGAGCGTTTCCGTGGGCGAATTCACTTTGAGTTTGATAAATGCATTGCTTGTGAAGTATGCGTTCGCGTATGTCCTATAAATTTACCTGTTGTTGATTGGAAACTACAAACTTCGATCCGCAAGAAACAATTGCTTAATTACAGTATTGATTTTGGAATCTGTATATTTTGTGGTAATTGCGTTGAGTATTGTCCCACAAATTGTTTATCAATGACTGAAGAATATGAGCTTTCAACTTATAATCGTCACGAATTGAATTATAATCAAATTGCTTTGGGTCGTTTACCGATGCCAGTAATTGACGATTACACAATTCGAACAATTTTGAATGCGCCTCCAATAAAAAACGGATAAGCTCCCTTTTAGAAAAAATTTTGACTTTTTTTGATCTAAAGGAACTACTGAATTGCCCCCTTAAAAAATAAGGCTATTGGTGGTCCATTTATTGGATATACACATCCATTCTTTCAATTCAAAATATCTACCCTGGATAATTTTATTTTTTCCTGGTCCGATCAATAAGGTCATGAAACATTTCGATTTTTTATTTCTTATTTTTTATTATATATAATGGATTTACCGGGACCAATACATGATTTTATTTTAGTCTTTCTGGGATTAGGTCTTATATTAGGAGGTCTAGGAGTAGTATTATTTAATAATCCAATTTATTCCGCCTTTTCATTGGGATTAGTTCTTGTTTGTATATCCTTATTCTATATTTTATCAAATTCCCATTTTGTAGCCGCTGCACAACTTCTTATTTATGTAGGCGCTATAAATGTTTTAATCATATTTGCTGTAATGTTTATTAATGGTTCAGGATATTACAAAGATTTCCAGTTTTGGACTATTGGAGATGGGATTACTTCAGTGATTTGTACAAGTATTTTTGTTTCACTAATTACTACTATTCCAGATACGTCATGGTACGGGATTATTTGGACTACAAGATCAAAGCAGATTTTAGAACAAGATTTGATAAGTAATAGTCAACAAATTGGGATTCATTTATCAACCGATTTCTTTCTTCCATTTGAACTCATTTCAATAATTCTTTTAGTTGCTTTGGTAGGTGCAATTGCTGTAGCTCGTCAGTAACAATCTAACGATCAATTCAAATTCTTCTTTAGTCTATTTCATCTATTTTCCTTTAATTTCAAAATTGTTCTATAGATAAGATTAAGAAATACTTCTAGTTCCATCGATTACCAATATATTTCTTTGTCTTTGTTCTGTACTTTTTTTAGATTCTAATCACTCGAATCCGTTGAGTTGTTGTTTATATTGAAATGAGTCAAGATTGAGAAGGAGTCGGTCAATGATGCTTGAGTATGTACTTGTTTTGAGTGCCTATTTATTTTCCATCGGTATCTACGGATTGATCACGAGCCGAAATATGGTTAGAGCGCTTATGTGTCTTGAACTTATCCTAAATGCAGTTAATATAAACTTCGTAACATTTTCTGATTTTTTTGATAGACGCCAATTAGTAGGAGATATTTTCTCAATTTTTGTCATAGCTATTGCAGCCGCTGAAGCGGCTATTGGACTAGCAATTGTTTCATCAATTTATCGTAATAGAAAATCAACTCGTACCAATCAATCCAATTTGTTAAATAGGTAATATGCATTCCACAAGTAGCAACCTTTATCAAATAGAAAATCAAATTACTTATTCTTCAATATTATGATATAAAATATGGGTTCATATTCCTATTTTCGAAAATTTATTAAATAAAAGTATCTTGGTGTTTTCCCATAAACCGACCCATAAATCCATTTTGGATAAAATTTTTGGTAAATCATTGGTTCATCTGATATCTAAATACATGATTCATGTACAAGTTTATTCGATCGAAAATTTATGACATTCAAAAATTTAGAGATAAAATGTCACACTCAGTAAAGATTTATGATACATGTATAGGATGTACTCAATGTGTTCGAGCTTGCCCCACAGATGTATTAGAAATGATCCCTTGGGACGGGTGTAAAGCTAAACAAATAGCATCCGCTCCAAGAACAGAGGACTGTGTTGGTTGTAAACGATGTGAGTCCGCTTGTCCAACGGATTTCTTGAGTGTTCGGGTTTATTTATGGCATGAAACAACTCGTAGCATGGGTCTAGCTTATTGATACGTTCCAAAAAAACTGCACTAATCCATTTTTTCACCGACAAAAACCCGTGCTCAAAATAATATATAGTTTCTACTTTTTTTTAGTACGGGTTTTTTATGGTCGAAATGTATCTTATCTTTACCACGACTTTTTTTCCTTGGTTAACAATAATTGTAGCTTTTCCGATATCTGCAGGTTCCTTAATTTTCTTTCTTCCCCAAAAAGGAAATAAAATAATTCGGTGGTATACTTTGTTTATATGTATCTTAGAGCTTCTTTTAATCACCTATGCATTCCGTTATCATTTTCGATTCGATGATCCTTTAATACAACTAGCAGAAGAGTATAAATGGATTAGTTTTTTTTCTTTTTACTGGAGATTAGGAGTAGATGGACTTTCTATAGGGCCTATTTTATTGACGGGATTTATTACCACTTTAGCTACTTTAGCGGCTTGGCCCGTTACTCGAGATTCACGATTTTTCCATTTCTTGATGTTAGCAATGTATAGTGGTCAAATAGGGTTATTTTCTTCGCGAGACCTTTTGCTTTTTTTCATCATGTGGGAGTTAGAATTGATTCCGGTTTATTTACTTGTATCCTTATGGGGAGGAAAGAAACGTCTATACTCCGCGACAAAGTTTATTTTGTACACTGCAGGAGGTTCCATTTTTCTATTAATGGGAGTTCTGGGTATTGGTTTATATGGTTCCAATGAACCTACATTAAATTTTGAAATATTAGCTAATCAATCGTATCCTGTAGCATTGGAAATAATAGTCTATATTTTATTTCTTATTGCTTTTGCTGTCAAATTACCAATTATACCCCTACATACTTGGTTACCAGACACCCATGGGGAAGCCCATTACAGTACGTGTATGCTTCTAGCTGGAATTTTATTAAAAATGGGAGCATATGGGTTGGTTCGGATCAATATGGAATTATTACCCCGCGCTCATTCTATATTTTCTCCATGGTTGATAATGGTAGGTACGATCCAAATAATCTATGCAGCTTTAACGTCGCTTGGCCAACGTAATTTAAAAAAACGAATAGCTTATTCTTCTGTATCTCATATGGGTTTCATAATTATCGGAATTGGCGCTAGTACTGATACGGGCCTCAACGGAGCTCTTTTACAAATAATCTCTCATGGATTTATTGGTGCCGGACTTTTTTTCTTGGCAGGAACAGGTTACGATCGAATACGTCTTATTTATCTCGACCAAATGGGTGGGATAGCTATCCTAATGCCAAAACTATTCACGATGTTCAGTATATTATCGATGGCTTCTCTTGCATTACCGGGCATGAGTGGTTTTGTTGCTGAATTGATAGTATTTTTTGGAATAATAACAAGTCAAAAATACCTTTTTCTGACAAAAGTACTAATTGCTTGTGTAATGGCCATCGGAATGATATTAACTCCTATTTATTCATTATCTATGTCACGCCAGATGTTCTATGGATACAAACTATTTAATGTTCCAAACTCTTCGTTTTTAGATTTGGGACCACGAGAATTATTTGTTTCTATCTCCATCTTTATACCCGTAATAAGTATTGGTATTTACCCGGATTTCGTTTTTTCATTATCTGTTGATAAAGTTCAAAGTATTTTATGTAAATATTTTTATAGATAATTTTTTTTTATAGAAAAAAAGTGATGATTTCTTAAATGGTGCATTGGACAAGAAAAAGATATCTTTTTGACTCAGTAACTCATTAATAGAAACCTAATTTAGCTGGATTATAGTTAAGCTTTGTGAGAGCCATTTGAATCAAGTATTGTATTGATTCAAATGGCTCTTGAGGACTTAGACCAGAATTTCGTATAGGTATCTAGGTCATTTTCTATCTCTAATCATTAGGCCCTTTTTTTACGTAGATGTTAATAGAAATGAACCATAACTATGAAGCCCTATTCCTAAGAGATTGACCCCGAAATAACATATCCAAATTATAAAAAAACCCATAGAAGCTACAATTGCAGAATTTTGCACTTTCCTATTTGGATTTGTTCGAGTATGCAAATAAATCGCAAATATAGTCCAAGTAATAAAGGCCCAAGTTTCTTTTGGGTCCCAATTCCAATACGATCCCCAGGCCTCATTAGCCCAGACTGCTCCCGAAAGAATACCCATAGTTAAAAAGATAAACCCTAGGCTAATAAGACGATAACTCCACTGATCCAATTGTTGAATCAATTGGGATCGGTAATAATTCTTAGTATAAACAAAGGAGAAGTTTTGTAAAATATTCCTTCTTTTATTCGTATATTGGATCTCACGAAAGTCAAATAACTCATTCAAAAAAAAGGAGCTATTACCAAAAATTTGGATGTCTTTTCGAAATGTAATGACTAGAAGAGATACTGATAATAATGATCCACATAAAAGAGCTGCATAACCCCCTAACATCATGCTTACGTGCATCATTAACCACTGGGATTGAAGAGCAGGTACTAATATTGTGGATTGATGCATTTCAGTTAAAAGACCCGAAGTGGCAAATCCTTGAGTAAAAATAGCGCTTGGTGCGGTTATTGCTCGTAAGTTTTTTTTGTGTTTTTTAAAATAGGGAACCATATGAATAATAGAAAAACTCCACGAAAGAAAGAGTAATGATTCACATAAATCATTTAATGGGAAATTTTGTGAATAAATCCAACGAGTGAGTAATAATCCTGTTATACAGAAAAAAATAGCTATTATACCTCGTTCAGACGAATTATAGAGTACTCTCATTTCATCGACTACTAAGGTTATCAAATAAATAGTAATTACAATTGAAACTAGGGAAAAGGAAATATGAATTAATATATGTTCTAAAGTAAAAAATATCATATTCATTTTAAAAATAATGTACGGGAATTGAATTTATTATAGGACTTATAGTATCTATTTTAGACGATAACGTGCCGCTACTCGGATTCGAACCGAGATGCTCAAGCACTGCTTCCTAAGAGCAGCGTGTCTACCAATTTCACCATAGCGGCTTAAATGATACTAAGCTTTTTTTGTGAAAGTGTCGAGATTTAATCAATTCAGTTGAGTAAATAAAAAGAAAAAGCGCTACCCCCTACCCGAGAAAATACTAAAAAATCGTGCAAAACGGGGAGATGGGAGAAAGCAAAATCCCCACCTCCGAAATGAGAAAAATACTAAAAAAGTTCGTTAAAACCTTCTATCGTCTTTCTTGTGTGTATTTTTTTCGCGACAAAATATTGCTTTCATAATTGGATAGTATGGAAGAATTTTTTTATACCCTCAAAGAAGTTCCATTTACTCTTTAATATTGATTGCATTAGATAATAAAAATTTTGTAGTCATATTCTACACTAAATTAATATCTGTACGATTCATATTATTCTAATCTTAATCTTGTATTATTTAGTTGTCGGGACAAAAAAACCCTTTGAATTACCAGTAGAAATAGATTTAGCTAATGAAAATGCTTTTAACGCTGCCCAATATCCTTCCTTTTTCCACAAACTTTTATGAATACGCTTTTTTGTAATAGAAGTACGTTTTTTTGGAACTGCCATTCGAAATTTAAGAGATTTCTCAGTATTATCGTTGGATGTGAAAGACATCTATTGTTCAAAACTAATCCTTCTTCATTCTCTATCTATCAATAGATCCTAACGTGATAAAAAAAAAGATATACGAAGCTTACCGAAACAATTACTAAATAAAAAGTATCCTATGTTAAAAAATGGGTTTAAATGAAAAAGAACCAAAGCTTATATTTCTATTTACATTTTTTTAGTTATTTATCTTTATATATGATATATGGAATAAAATTCATCAAAAAGTTTAAAAACCCAACTTTACTTTTAACTAATTTCTATTAATTAGATTTTAAAATAGAAAGTTTAGATTCATTTTATTTTAAATCGAAATAGTCTATTTTCACGAATAACTTCATTGTGTTATTTGATTAATTTCCACTTCTTGATTTGAAGAAAAATGGATAATAATTCAAAATAAACATTTTTGAGTTCTTACCTATTTTTAGAAATTCTTTTAGAATTAGTATTAGTATAGGATCTGGTGAATTAGAACCAATTTTGAAAGACATTTTTTTATGGAACATACAATGGAACATACATACGAATATGCATGGATCATACCTCTGCTTCCACTTCCAGTTCCGCTGGGAATAGGATTAGGGCTTATCTTTTTTCCGACGGCAACAAAAAATCTTCGTCGTATGTGGTCTTTTCATAGTGTTTTTTTATTAAGTATAGTTATGGTTTTTTCAGCCGACTTATCTATTCAACTAGTAAATAGGAGTTCCATCTTTCAATATGTATCGTCTTGGACCATCAATAATGATGTTTCCTTAGAGTTTGGCTACTTGATCGACCCACTTACTTCTATTATGTCAATATTAATCACTACCATTGGAGTTTTGGTTCTTATTTATAGTGATAATTATATGTTTTATGATCAAGGATACTTGAGATTTTTTGCTTATATGAGTTTTTTCAATGCGTCTATGTTGGGATTAGTTACTAGTTCTAATTTGATACAAATTTATATTTTTTGGGAATTAGTTGGAATGTGTTCTTATCTATTAATAGGTTTTTGGTTCACACGACCACTTGCTGCAAATGCTTGCCAAAAAGCATTTGTGACTAATCGTGTAGGGGATTTTGGTTTATTATTAGGAATTTTAGGTCTTTATTGGATAACAGGTAGTTTCGAATTTCGAGATGTGTTTGAAATCTTCAATAACTTGATTTCGAATAATGGGGTCAATTTAGTTTTTGGAACTTTTTGTGTTTTACTATTATTTTCTGGTGCAGTTGCTAAATCCGCCCAATTCCCCCTTCATGTATGGTTACCTGATGCTATGGAGGGGCCTACTCCTATTTCAGCTCTTATCCATGCTGCTACTATGGTAGCAGCTGGAATTTTTCTTGTAGCTCGGCTTTTTCCCCTTTTCATATCCGTACCCTATGTACTAAATTTAATATCTTTCCTAAGCACACTAACAGTACTATTAGGAGCTACTTTAGCTATTGCTCAAAAAGATATTAAAAGAAGTTTAGCCTATTCTACAATGTCTCAATTGGGTTATATGATGTTAGCCTTAGGTATGGGGTCTTATCGAACGGCTTTATTTCATTTGATTACTCATGCTTATTCCAAAGCATTATTGTTTTTAGGTTCTGGCTCCATTATTCATTCAATGGAGGCTATTGTTGGCTATTCTCCAAATAAAAGTCAAAACATGGGTCTTATGGGTGGTTTAATAAAATATGTGCCAATTACAAAAACCGCTTTTTTTTTAGGTACACTTTCTCTATGTGGTATTCCTCCTCTTGCTTGTTTTTGGTCCAAAGATGAAATTCTTAATGATAGTTGGTTGTATTCACAGATTGTTGGAATACTAGCTTGTTCCACGGCAGGATTGACGGCATTTTATATGTTTCGAATATATTTACTTACTTTTGAAGGGCATTTAAACATTAATTTTCAAAATTATAGTGGAAAAACAGGTAGTTTGGCCTATTCCATATCTTTATGGGGTAAAGACAGTTTAAAAACGAAAAAAAAGCAAATAAGTTTAGTAACTTTATTACCATTACCAATGAAGAGTAACACTGACACTTCTTTTTTTTCAAGAAAGACGTCTCGACTAAATAATAGTGTATTCCACCCCTTTATTAGGATTAACCATTTTGATACAAAAACGGCTTTATCCTATCCTCATGAGGTAGACAATACAATGTTATTCCCATTGCTTATATTGGTTTTCTTTACGCTTTTTATTGGAGTCATAGGAATTCCTTTCACTCAAGACGGAAAAGATTTGGATATATTATCAAAATGGTTA